GACTTCCTCTTTTATTCTTTTATTTTGAGAGGTCATGGACTAACCCCTACAACTGAAATAGATATTGAAAGAGTAAATATTCGCCCGCGAAAGTTTTATTTTATTAAATTGATAAATTTTTGTCGATCCTGTATGATAAAAGGCAAAAGAAAATAAAGATTTTTTATAACGAGAACGTTATAAAAAAATGACACTGATATTATCCATAAATAGAATACATGTTTAATTAGATATCTAAACACGATATAAGAATTTCAAATAAATTTATTAGATGAAATTTCAAAGAATCCTACGATTCAGTATATTAGTCATTAACTACATGTATATTTTGATAAAATCTTTTTTAGTCGTTTCATTCGCGAGGAGCTGGATGAGAAGAAACTCTCATGTCCAGTTCTGTAGTAGAGATGGAATTGAGAAAGAACCATCAACTATAACCCCAAAAGAACAAGATTCCGTAAACAACATAGAGGAAGAATGAAAGGAATATCTTATCGAGGTAATCATATTTGTTTCGGTAGATATGCTCTTCAAGCACTTGAACCCGCTTGGATTACATCTAGACAAATCGAAGCAGGGCGCCGAGCAATGACACGAAACGTACGCCGTGGCGTCAAATTATGGGTACGTATATTTCCAGACAAACCAGTTACAGTAAGACCCGCGGAAACCCGTATGGGTTCAGGAAAAGGATCCCCGGAATATTGGGTAGCTGTTGTTAAACCGGGTAGAATACTTTATGAAATGGGTGGAGTAGCCGAAAATATAGCTCGAAGGGCTATTTCAATAGCGGCGTCCAAAATGCCTATAAGAACTCAATTCATTATTTCTGGATAGAAATGGAGAACCAAAGGAAAGAAGTCTTGGGTATAAAAAAAACAATTGCAGGGTTTTCTTTCTTTTTTTTTTTTTTTTACTTCGTCCTTTGCTTTACTTTATATTAAAAAATAGATTCAAAAATGATATGATTCAACCCCAAACCCATTTGAATGTAGCAGACAATAGCGGGGCCCGCGAATTGATGTGTATTCGAATCATAGGAGCTAGTAATCGCCGATATGCTCATATTGGTGACGTTATTGTTGCTGTGATCAAGGAAGCAGTACCAAATACGTCTCTAGAAAGATCAGAAGTGATCAGAGCTGTAATTGTACGTACTTGTAAAGAACTCAAACGCGATAACGGTATGATAATACGATATGATGACAATGCTGCAGTTGTCATTGATCAAGAAGGAAATCCAAAAGGAACTCGAATTTTTGGCGCGATTGCCCGGGAGTTGAGGCAGTTAAATTTTACAAAAATAGTTTCATTAGCACCTGAGGTATTATAATATGAGACCACAATATAGTGATAGTATTTAAATAAAATAATAGATTATGTCTCATGCATATACTTTTAATAATTTTCTTTAATAATTTTTATAAAAAAAAAAGAGCATGTTGATTATATCAAAATTCGGAAACAACAATAATTTTAGTTTATCATGAGTAAAGACACTCTTGCTGACATAATAACTTCTATACGAAATGCTGACATGGATAGAAAAAGAACGGTTCGAATAGCATCTACTAACATGACCGAACACATTGTTAAAATACTTTTACGAGAGGGTTTTCTCGAAAACGTAAGGAAACTTGTAGAAAATAACAAATCTTTTTTGGTTTTAACCCTACGACATAGAAGGAATAGGAAAGGGCCATATAGAACTCTTTTAAATTTAAAACGAATCAGTCGACCTGGTCTACGAATCTATTCTAACTATCAACGAATTCCTAGAATTTTAGATGGGATGGGGATTGTAATTCTCTCGACTTCTCGGGGTATAATGACAGACCGAGCAGCTCGACTAGAAGGAATCGGCGGAGAAATTTTGTGCTATATATGGTAATTTTTCTGCTATCTGCTATTCGAATTATATCCTTAACTTTCTATTTGTGAAAAAAAAAAACAAAAAAGCCAGGTTGTCTAATATCACTCCTTCCTACATTAGTTGATACTTCAAGGGGGGTTTACCTGGAATAAAAGAAAAGAAAAAGAAGAAAAATAGATTCATGACGGTTTAATTACTGAATCACTTCACAATGATATGTTCCGGGTTCATTTAGACAATGAAGCCAGATTCTAAGTTATGCTTCAGGAAAGACCCGACACTGGTTTATACATATACTACCAGGAGATAGACTCAAAATTGAAGTAAGTCGTTATGATTCAAACGGGAGGCGCATAAGTTCTAGACTCCACAACAAAGATTCGACTGATGAGGCGGTTTTTCAACATTCCTTTCATGAGGATCCAATTCACGGTTCCAAAATTTCAAGAAACTTATTTTCTTCCAATAAGGAAAGTAGATTCGAAATTCAGTTAAGGAATAACAATTATGAAAATAAGAGCCTCCGTTCGTAAAATTTGTGAAAAATGCCGACTGATCCGTAGAAGGGGACGCATTATAGTAATTTGTCCCAACCCGCGACATAAACAAAGACAAGGATAATCTTTT